TTTGTTTATGTCTCGGGTTGGAACAAATTACTATAATTCGTCCCCGCCTACGGATCAAGCGACATTTTTCACAAATTTTACGAACGGAGGCCCTTATTTTCATATTTGTCACTCCCTTTCTTAATTCTGAATCTACTTAAATTGGAAGAAAATAAGTTTCTTAAAATTTCTAACAAAGAATGTTGAAATCAAAAAACCACCCAATTCTTTGAGTTTTTACTATTCTTTGAGTCTTTACTTTTGAATATACTAAATATACAAATTCTATTTCCTTTAGTTGAATCATAAGAACGTACTAAAATTTTGATTCTATTTATGGGTAGTATATGTATAAAATTACGTTGAACCTTTCCCGAAGCAAAACCCCGAATTCTATTTTCATTATCTAAACGAACTCGAAATATACATACCATTGAGACATAGTTCAGTAATTAAACCCTCGCGAATCCTTTTTTGTTCTTTCATTCCAGGTAAAACGGCTTTAAAGCAGCAACTAATCAAAGAGTCATAGCATAATATTAGAAACCTATCCTAGGGACTCTTTTTTTTTTCACAAATATGAACATTCCGAATATGATTTCGCTATCAGAAAGATTACCATATATAACACAAAATTTCCCCGCCGATTCCTTCTATTCGAGCCTCTCGATCTGTCATTATCCCTCGAGAAGTAGAAAGAATTACAATTCCCATTCCGCCTAATATTCTCGGAATTCGTTGATAGTTAGAATAGATTCGTAGGCCGGGCCGGCTGATCCGTTTTAAATTTAAAACAGTTCTATACGGCCCTTTCCTATTTCTCTTATGTCGTAGGGTTAACACCAAAAAAAAATTATTGCTTTCCTGATGTTTTCTCACGTTTTCAATAAAACCCTCTCGTAAAAGGATTTTAACAATATTTTCAGTAATGTTAGTAGATGGAATTCGAACTGTTCTTTTTTCATTCATGTCAGCATTTCGTATAGAGGTTATTATGTCAGCAATAGTGTCTTTACTCATGATAAACTAATATTATTGTTGCCCCCGAATTTTGATATAATCAACATGCTCTATTTCTTTTTTTCTGAATTCATAAATATTTATGAATTTTAAAAGGTATATACGTGATATACAAACAATCTACTAAGTTTAATTTCAATTAATCCATTTTATTCAAAGATTAGAACAATATATTATATCACGGCATTCCCTTATAATACTTCAGGTGCTAATGAAACTATTTTAGTGAAATTTAACTGTCTTAATTCCCGGGGGATTGCGCCAAAAATTCGGGTTCCCTTTGGATTTCCTTCTTGATCAATAACAACTGCAGCATTGTCATCATATCGTATTATCATACCGTTGTCACGTTTGAGTTCTTTACAAGTACGTACAATTACAGCTCGGATCACTTCTGATCTTTCTAGAGGTGTATTTGGTACTGCTTCTTTGATTACAGCAACAATAATGTCACCGATACGAGCATATCGTCGATTACTAGCGCCTATGATTCGAATACACATCAATTCTCGGGCCCCGCTGTTGTCCGCTACATTCAAATGGGTTTGAGGTTGAATCATATCTTTTTTTTTATTGGTTTTGTCTTTTCAATGTAAAGGGTAAAAAAAAGAAATATTGTTTGTTCAAAACAAACCAAGAAACCTACAATTATTTTTTTATCAAAAAAATTCTTTCCTTTTTTTTGTTATACACTTCTATCCTATACCGAAAGAATGAATTGAGTTCGTATAGGCATTTTGGATGCCGCTATTGAAATAGCCCTTCTAGCTATATTTTCTGCCACTCCGCTCATTTCATAAAGTATTCTGCCGGGTTTAACAACGGCTACCCAATATTCGGGAGATCCTTTACCCGAACCCATACGTGTTTCTGTAGGTCTTACTGTAACCGGTTTGTCTGGAAATATACGTACCCAGATTTTTCCCCCACGGCGTGCATTTCGTGTCATTGCTCGCCGCCCCGCTTCTATTTGTCTCGACGTGATCCAAGCGGGTTCAAGTGCTTGAAGAGCATATCTACCAAAGCAAATACGATTACCTCGATAAGATATTCCTTTCATTCTTCCTCTATGTTGTTTACGGAATCTGGTTCTTTTGGGGTTATAGTTGATGGTTGTTTATCAATTCCACCCATCTCTACTACAGAACCGGACATGAGAATTTCTTTTCATCCAGCTCCTCGCGAATTAAACGATTAAAAATAAAATACATGCTGAATCAGTAGATTCTTTCAAATTCCATTATCTATTAACATTATCTATTAAATTAAATGGAATTTTTTTCTTTTGATTTGATAGATAATATAATCAACCCCGTATTCTATTTATAGATAATGGAATTTAGGTATAATGTTATAATGAATCTTTAATTTTATTTTGCGTTTTATTATCATATTGAATTTATTCAAATTTCTAAAAAAAAAATCCGCGGGCGAATATTTACTCTTTCAACATTTAGTTATAAGATTAGGTTATGACATAATCTTTCAAAAAAAAAAATGA